GGTACTGCATGGTTCCACTCTGCAAGAACTCCGAATTATTCTCTTTGCCCCGCAATGACCCGGCCCAATAAGGAAATCCCAATTCATTAGGCCTTTCGATACAATCAAATAGAAAGCTCCGGGGGTTCCATATTCTAGGAGCCCAAACTATGGGATTAAATAAATCCTCCTCTATCTGTGGCGGATCGAGGGCTCCCTCCCCTTTTTCCAATTCCGATTGGTATTTTTCATAGAGAAATCGATGATCAAGGATAGAACAAGATCCATTTTGCATCATATCTAAGGGATTCCTTAGTTCGGGCCGAAGAAACAATGTCACTCGATCATTATCAAACTGACTGCAATCTTTTTCTGTCCGTGAGGATCCCACCCGAGCGCCTTCTACTTTTAATAGACCAGGAACTAGATCAGAATCATTCTCAACGAGTCCATAAGAAGTGATCCCATTTTTTTCATCGGGTCCGGGTAGAGACCAAAGATCTTGAGCGACCGATCCGGCAGAACAACTCAAAAGATAAAGAAGTATCATTAATTTCTTCATGCTCGTTCCAAATTCGAAGTACCCTTTGTACGACGAAGAATCCCCTTCTTTACATGATTTCTTCTTCATATAGATAGGTATAGGATCTATAGGGCAATTACTTAGAAGTCCATTTTGTGCAACAGCCTTTCCTATCTGATAGAAAAAGATCCCATGATCCTGAACCGATCTTACCTGGGATCGCAAATCCCAAGTTTGTCTATGAAGAGCGGATCTAATTGTATTAGTGTCTATAATTGATTTCTTCTGTGTAATACTAATCGATAGGGCCTCATTAGTATGTGCTACAAGATCTCGTACATTGGAACCCATGGTTATGGACCCGAATCCATTAGTACGGAACATTTTATTTTCCAAGTGAAATCCCCTAATATATGAAAGAGTGAAAAAGTGCTTTTGTTGTTGTAGAATAAGAAGCCTTCGTATCTTAATACATGTATTTAATTTAGTCGGAACTATTAGAGCGGGCTCCACTTTTTGAGGAATATGAGTCGAAGCAATAAGAAGAATATTTCTAGTGGACCGTCTTTCACAATCCCTGGAGAAATGGTTCACTAATAGGCGGAGGGATAAGTAATTCGACTCATTCACATCCAGATCATGAATGTTTGGAATCCATATTATGCAAGGAGACATTGCTTTTGCTAATTCGAATTGAAGGGTGATAGAAAATGGGTCAATTTCCGGCATCATATCCATAGTTAGCGCATTCATCATAGTTAGTAGCTCCAGCTCCGTATCAAGGTCACGATCGATATCGTCACTAGCATCAATATCGTCACTAGCATCGTCACTAGCATCAATATCGTCACTAGCATCAATAAGAAAATTGTTATCCAGGAACTTGTTCAAAAATACCGTAATAAAAGGAACATAGGAGTTTGTCGCTAGATATTTGACCAAATAGGATCGTCCAGTTCCTATAGAACCTATCACTAAAATACCCCTAGAGAGGAATAAGGCTAAGCGGAGCGAAAAGGGTTTTCCACGAGATGGGAAATGAAACCTATTAGCCCCACACGAGGTTTGGGAATAAGTGATTGTCTGATAATGAGCAAGGAATACCCGTCTTTCTGCTAAACAAGATGTATTGAACTCATAATTCATTAGATACTTTTTATGAATGTCAACTAAGTATCGTAAGTAAATTGCTCCCGGTTGTTCAATCATTTGATAACCAGAGTCATTCTTTAATAAATGATCACTATGAGTCAGACTCAATAGAATTTGATCAATCCTTTTTTCTGTCGTTAAAGTGGAGAACTGAACCAATAATTCTCTTTCTTCTTCATCAATCGAATCACTGCTCGCGACCCAGGATTCGATTTTATCCTCAATCCAATCACCGTTCACCCTTTTTCTTTTTCTTATCAATGAATAGATCTCTTTACTTGTATGACTTAGATGTCCCGTATTTCTCGAAAAAGTGATTCGATTGGTGGGATTTGGTATGATACTTATGAGATCGATGATATCGATTAGATTAATATTCAAATCTTTTTTATTAGAACGTATTGATTTGACCCCATAAGCGGGACCACCACCCAATGGCATGTTGCCACCAGAAGCAGAACCCCGTCTTTCTTCTAGGGAATCTCCTAATTGTTTCAGAGCAACCAGAAAGAGATTCTTTAACCAGACGGAATTCGATTCATACCTATCCAGAAGTTTTCGCAACTCAATCATGTATGATGGAGTCATCGAAGATTTGACCTTTTCGAACTCTGTCTGTAACTCACTAGAGGCTCGGAAAACAAAGAGAAGATGTGTACGAACGAGATATCCAGCAACAAGAAGAAAAAGGATTGAATAGAAGAACGCCCGAACATTTGGCGATCCCAGACGTGTCCATATCAAAGGTGACTCATTATTTCGATGAATCATTTCTTCGGACAGAAGAAGATTATGTAAACACTTGTTCGAAATCTCACTTATCAGATTCCATTGTGGAAGACACACTTTTTTCTGAAGAATTCGACATGATCCGTGCATAATATCATGACAAATAGATAAAAATTTTTGACTGCTACTTAGCGTCGGCAATAGGGCTGAAAAACTATCGAAAAATAGACAATTTAGAGATTTGTACTCTCTCGAAGTAAGGACCCATGGCCTATATGTTTGGAATTGATTCCATTTTGAGAGAGTTGCAAAAGGGCTATCTCGTTGAAAGGTTCTATACATCTGCCCTTTATCAACGCATTTATTTAGACAACGTTTTTTCCTCTTTTCCGGTGGTAAATATTTCTCAGAACATGGAGTGTAAATCAAACCCATGTTTGAATTGAAATTGAGATACTGGGGCAAGTTCTTCCTTTCTGAATCAGATAGATTCATATCTGAAAGAGGTTGACAAAAAGTTCTTTCAAAATGGACTATTTGTCCATCTGTTAGAGGTGTTCCAGAAATGTCTCTGATCGAGTAAATAGTTAGACGAACAAATAGATTGGATCGAATTGTAAAATCGTTAGGTATGAATATGTTAGATACCTGTGACTCGATTGGTGAAATAGTATCTATCTCTAAAAAAGCCTGTTTTTTTTTTTTGTTCAGAAACAGAAACGCAAAATAATAATGAGCCTTTTCCATATAAAAAGGGAATCCTTTGGTACAATAGAAGCAGAAGTGATGTAGATTATTCAAGAATCGAAGTTTATAAAAAGAAGATATCAATGAACTTATATGAAATGGTTTTACGGGATTCAGCCAATTGTTTTGGTCGTGGGATATCGTTGAGAAATAGGAATCCGTGTTACCAAAGGATTTCCTGCCATTATTTCTAGTATGGAATGAGTCAATCATCCACTTTGTTATCGTATTGAACAAAAATGGTGATATTGTTCTTCCATTGATCAATAATTTCGATTTTTGGAAAGTATCATGATGATTCAATAAATTCAATAAGAAGGCTTTTAATTTTTTCAAATGAACGATTTGAAAACCTATTGATTCTAACAACGGATTGTAGAGTTGATCATTCGGACCTTTCAATTCAGAAATGTGGATCTCGGACCTATGAATGAGGAAATTCCCGAAACTCACAAAGAAAAAAGGAAGTGCCTTAGACCCAAAGAGAAGCAACTTGGACAAAAAAAGAAGTGACTTGGACAAAAAGAAACGAAGTGACTTAGACAAATCTTTTTTGTCGATAACCTCAGACCAATCAATCGAATATTGATTAATACGTAAATGTTCTTGAAAATTATTGCTCCCGTTGAACCATTTGTATCTATATGCATCAGGATCCTGATTCATGAATCTCTCGGTTCGAGAAAGAAAAATAAGAGGATCGAACCTTTTCTTCTGGATCTTTTTCAAATTCGATAAATGTTGGTTGATCGTATATTTCCTTATAGTTCTATGATTCAGAGGCTCGTTTCCTATTTGATCCCTTTTAATTCCATATTCGAAGCTGCGATCGGATCGATTCATTAAAAAGAATCGATTCAATACATTTCTTATGTACCCATAGGTGCTATATTGGATTTGAATCAGATTTCGGATCAATATATATTGATTTTGATTGACTGCCTCCATTTTGTTGTTGCTAGCAAATACCACTCTTTTTTCTTTTCTATCTTCCAAAAAATTCCCGCAAGAGATCCGAAAACAATGGGTTCGGATCCTTCGATAAAAAAATGGATTTTTGTTCAAGAATGAAATCTTATCGGAACTGTCCATATCCGGTTCATCCTTCGGAACCATATCACATCCCGGATCTGATGAAATAGGATGAATTGAGACGCTATTTTGTAAATACGTAATTATCTTGAATATATTAATCATTTCTTTATTTTCCGATCGCCCGGAAGGGGCAAAAAAAACAACAAGATGTTTCTTCAACAATTTCTGATCTCTAGTGGGCTTCTCAGTAGGATTTGAACCCAGATGAAGTTCTGACCATCTGCCAGAGAAAAAAGAACGAATGGATCTTGTAGGATTCTCAAGAAGTTCTTCGATTTCTTCCGGAAGCAGATGACTAATCATCTGCTTCTCACGTTCCGTGAATAGCTGAGGCATTGAGGAATATCCAGAAAGGCATTTTGAAAATCGGTCTGATTCTATCTCTGTTCCTTCCGTTTGAAGAAAGGAAGGATCCCGAAGAATCGATCTTTCTTTTAGTTGTTGAATCTCTCTTTTATTGATTAATGTGTGATATTCCGAATCCGCATTACTAATGGAATCCAAACGATCTCTAGATTGATCAGAAGATCCTTTCAATTGGCTAAAATCCGTTACTTGAACGAAACTAGATCTTGTGGAATCATATTGAATATTTGACGATACATTCCGTACCTTGTTAAAAAACCGATCCTTGTTTACCAACCACACATTGTCTAGCCAAATCCAGTGCTTCACTAAGATTTCGAAAAGCTGTCCCGAATTCAAGTTGATTATGTTTCGCCTCCTCCTCAGAGAAAGACGATCAAACAATTCCCAATCATGGTCCTTGCTGATC